ATTCATAATCATGCGGTTAGGATCGATCTAAACCAGCCCATTATGTATGTATATGATTCAACATGCCAACGATTAAACAACTTATTAGAAATACAAGACAGCCAATTAGAAATGTCACAAAATCCCCCGCGCTTCGGGGATGCCCTCAGCGTCGAGGAACATGTACTAGGGTGTATGTGCGACTCGTTGAGATCATGAACTAGAACAAAGGAAAGAGAGCAATGTTCGAATATCAATGATCAAATAGGATAGAACGGAAAAACGAACTACATTTCCTATCTAAAAATAAGAAAATGGAGCATATTCCTTTTATTGTGTATGAAATTTATGGTTTCTATTGGTGTAAATCCACTCACCTCAATTCAAGATGAGAAGCAATTCTCCATTGGTAGCAAATGGTTATCCATTAAGCGGAGGAAATCTTAGTTAATATAGACCCCTCTTGCAAGAACGGACTAACAGGGTCAGCTACCCAGCCAACCTTCATAATTAAATACCGTTACTGTATAGGTAGAGCTCGTTGTGAAAGACCTATTACTGGATAATTCATGGGTAGAGCCGAAGAATGTGAACTATACAAGTTAGCAATAACATTGATTAAATGAAGTAAAGGCTCCGGTGTATAGAGAAGACCTCACCGTTTAAGAAGTAACCATAGAAACGATGGAATCCACTATTTCTTTATCATTGCTATTTTTTTTTAATACCTAGTATAGTACAATTTCGTATTTCGAGGTGAAACGCCTATAAAAAATAAAAAATCGTGGTTGGGAAGGTTATAGTAGCCAAAGCCGTTGGAATTTTTAGTTTATACATTGGAAAAATCCGTTTTGTTATTAATATACTAGGAAAGGGGCAAAAGAATAACTGAAAGAAAGGAAATCTATTAGTTATTCGTGAAAGTTTCATTTATTCAATGACCAGAATTAGACGGGGATATATCGCTCGGAGACGTAGAACAAAAATTCGTTTATTTGCATCAAGCTTTCGGGGGGCTCATTCAAGACTTACTCGAACTATTACTCAACAAAAAATAAGAGCTTTGGTTTCGGCTCATCGGGATAGGGATAGGCAAAAAATCAATTTTCGTCGTTTGTGGATCACTCGAATAAATGCAGCAATTCGTGAAAGGGGGGTATGCTATAGTTATAGTAGATTAATAAACGGTCTGTACAAGAGACAGTTGCTTCTTAATCGTAAAATACTTGCACAAATAGCTATATCAAATAGGAATTGTCTTTATATGATTTCCAATGAGATCATAAAAGAAGTAGGTTGGAAGGAATCCACCGGTTAAACGGAGTTGCCCGGAGAATGAACTCCGGGAAGGTCGAATAAAAATGAATAGAATATGATAAAATATGAGAAAGTAGTCAAAATAAATATGAATCAACACGTTCAATAAAAAAATTTATTCTTCCCAGATTATTATTTTTTTTCTTACGACACGAGAATTCAATCCGGATTCTTGGATTTTTCCAACAAAATATCAATCCCTGTTTGAGTTCGGATGGGAATTCGAATTCAAGTGAAGAAAAAGTAAACCTATCTTTTTCTGGCTCTAAGACTAGGAGTTCTAGTGGTCGACTCGGTTCTTTCAAATTGTTTCTCATTATTAAGAAAAGGTAACAAAGATAAAATACGAGCTTGTTTTATAGCAATAGTAATTAATCGTTGTTGTTTCAAGGTCAATCTATTCACTCGTCTAGATAATATTTTTCCCTGTTCACTAATAAATCGACTAATTAAACTCATGTTTTTATAATCAATTCGATCCCCCGATTGGATCGGGGGCAAACGCCTACGAAAAGATCGCTTGGATTTAAGAAAAGTTCGCTTGGATTTATCCATGGTTTGGTTAGTTTATTTCTTATCCCTAAAATCCTATTTCAGCCGTATCTCTAATTAGAATAAAAAAATAGGATTTGGTTTGTTTATAATTATCTTTAACTATGTTAAATATGTTATATATATAATATAATGTCATTTTTTCCGTTTCCTTGTAAGATAAGGGCGAAGGTGCTCGGTTCGATTTATTTCTTTACCTCCCCGTGAATCGTATGTTTGTAACAATATGGACAGAATTTTCGCAACTCCAATCGATTAGGCGTATTGTGCCGGTTCTTTTGAGTAATATATCTGGAAATGCCCCTTGATGCCTTATTAACATTAACACCGTTTCGAACACAAGTGGTACATTCCAAAAGAACCGGTATTCGCACATCTTTACCCTTGGCCATGAACCTCCTTTGGATTTTTCATTTACTCAACTCTTCCTCTTTCAATCCGAAACGAAAAATAAGAAAGGAAAAAACAAAATAGAATTTGTAACTTGCTATCCTCTTATGCAAGATTTCATTACAATCAATATAGCAAATAAGATAGAAAGATTTCTAAACTAGATTTCAAATCTTCAAATCACAATACAGTATTTCATATAAGTATCTTGTATAATACTCTTTCCCTAGAACCACAGTTTGTATTCTACTTCCATAGAAATTGAATACATAGAAATTTTATATTAATTTAATTCCAACCTGAACCCGAGTCTCGCAGCTGTTGAATGCACTTTTATTCTTTCTCTTTCCTCCCTTATTCTAAAAAGGGAAAAAAGAGAAAAGAGGGGGGCTGGTATTTAATTGTATCTCTAATCTTCTTTATTCCTTCCCACGTCAATAACTAGAATGAAAAAAAGGGGAACGTCAACGCATCCGGGAAAAAACGATTAATCTCTATCAATAAACCTGCCAAAGAACCGAACCATAGAGTACTTAGTACCGGTGCTACGGAAAGATATGTTTTTAGATCTCGCATTGAAAAACCTCCTTCATTTTATTGTAATACAAAAACATATTGAAATGTACAATCATCCAGTAAATCTTATTTACTTTTTGTTAAATACAGAAAAAAACGTCCTTTCTTCCCCAATATTCCCCCAAAAGACTCATTTCTTTTTCCTAGGGGTTCCATTCCATTTTTCATATAGATAGAAGTATTTTACTATTATTATATGTTAAATATATGTTAAATGAGACCAAAAAGACGAAATGGACATAAAAATTCTAGATTTTAATAGAGGAGATAACGATGTGGAAAAAAAGACAAGAATTCTCTACAATGACACTGTAGACCAATGGAAGGGATGTAGCGCAGCTTGGTAGCGCGTTTGTTTTGGGTACAAAATGTCACGGGTTCAAATCCTGTCATCCCTACCTATTACTGCTCCTTTGAGCAGTAACGAGGGATTTTTGAGATCAATTCACATTGGACATATCATATAAAATCTTTCATTGTTATGATACTATATAGTGTATGCATACAAGATGTATTGGGGCCAATCCTTTTCTTTACAGTCTTATCTTTTATGATAAGAAAGCGCTCTTAGTTCAGTTCGGTAGAACGTGGGTCTCCAAAACCCGATGTCGTAGGTTCAAATCCTACAGAGCGTGATTCGGATCTTCTTCGATCGAATTCGGCTGAAGCACTAACTGGAACGGCAATCTGAATTTGACCTCCTGGATATTAAAGAAAAGAGGAGGTCAATCAAAAAAAGAGATGTTAATTAATCAAAGGTCCAACTGATCGCCACGCCTGTATTGTAAATATGCAGTTACAAATAATCCAGCCAAAGTAATAGGAATTAGGCCTAACACGATTCCAAATAGAAAAACTTCAATCATTTCAATTTGTTTGAAAGGAGAAAAAAAGAGGTAATATCTATACCTAAATATTAATCCGAATTACCATGAATCTCAATGACCAAGAATTGGCAATTGACACGGTAAGTAACTATAAATACACAGAAGTTTGCGGAAAGATTTCCTTTTATGAATTGTGCAATGAATTTCAAATCAGTCGTATCTTGCTCAGACCAATAAATAGAGCTGAGGTTATAGTTAAAGCCGTCAGTAGAAAACCGAAATAACTAGTTATGGTAGGCATGAAGGAGCTAAATGAAATATGTTCTTTTTATACATATGTTTATAAAAAAGCACTTACCTGAGTTTCCTTTTTTGCAAAATAGGAGATAAAAAAAATACCAATTGAAAGGTTTTGATTGATCTATCATTATAGACAGCACTAACAAGGAGAAAGTCACAACTGTATAAAAAGAAATGGATTCATCATCTGTAACATCTACCCATACCGCCAATCAGCGAATTCATTCTTGGATAATTTTTCAACTCAACTTATAAACGAATAATAAGAACTGGGTCATTTAATTTCGTTTTAAAATGAAACTCTTTTCGAATCATTATGGAATGAAATTATCAAATTATTCCTCTTTTTATCATTTCTTTTTTTTTATTGTATCGAATCAATTTTCTATTTTAGAGCGAACAGTAATCTTATAAAACTTTTACTTTGATTTTAACTAATTAGATTCCCTAATAGGTTCACTGATATAATATCTTGAATGAATGAGAACAAAAAGTTATCACATGATCACTCGAAAAAAAATAGGTGTTTTGGTTCAACTATATTCTAAGACTAGTCATTTATATTCTCTTTTGCTTTAGAAGTTCTATTTTGTATCTTTCCAGAAATCTGCATTTTTTTAGTTAGGTCAAGAAAGAACCTTCCGATTTCGATCTAATACCAATTTCGATCTAATACAACAATGCATGCATCACTATTAGTGATTCCAATTATTTCATTCTTTGTTCTTTTTCGTTTATCGAATAAAATTTGCTATTCTTACTTGTTACTGCACGATTAACCAATTCCTTAAAAGAAAAAAAGATTCCAACAAAAACCGCTTCTACAACTATGAATAACAAAGATTTATAGATCTCACATCTACTTACAATTGTGGGAATATTCTAATCAATTTCATGAATTATTATAAACTACCTTATCAGATTCATATTTTACCTGATCCTCAGTTTCTAGCCCTAAACTCATAATGGCGAGAAATAGATTATTTTCAATTCAATAATTTTCTATTGAATGGGACATTATTTTACATCGACAAACAACAAGTAAAGGAAGAAAGAAAT